GATAATTCATTATTATTGGGCTATAATAATATAAATAAAGTAAAACTAAAAATATCGAAATTATTTAAGGAGTTAAATAATTTATTATTATTGGACTATAATAATATAAATAAATAAAAATTAAGAAATATCGGAATTATTTAAGGGGTTAAATAATTTATTATTATTGGGCTATAATAATATAAGTAATAAAAATTAAAAAATATCTAAATTATTTAAAAGATTAATAATTTATTATTATTAAGTTATAATAATATAAGTAATAAAAATTAATTTAAATTATATAATATTAAAAATTTTAATTTATATATAAATATACAATTATATAATTATCAGTAATTTTTTAAATTTTAAAAAAGTTTAAAAATATATTTTTTTTTTAAAAATAGTAAACTATAATAATAAAGTTGATTTATAGTGTTTTATTAATAGAGGGGGGGTTACTTTTTAAAAAAAAAAATAGGGGCTAAAATTGAAAAAATTTTTAAAATTTTGGGAAAAATTGGTAATAGAAATCCCTGTCTTTAGGGTACTTTGATGGGAGGAATTTGCTATATATGTTTATATATTTGCTATATTTTATAAAAGTTTTATTTTAGCTTAATATATTAATTAATAATATTTTTATATATAAAATTTTTTGTTTAAAATTTTTTATTTTAATAATAAAAATTTTTATAATTATTTATAATTTATAAATTTTATAATATTTAAGGAATTAAGAATAAGATATTTGTTTTAGTATTAACAAAATTTGTGCCAGCAGTTGCGGTTATACAGATAATACAATTAATATTTATTAGTTAATAATTAATTATATTAAATTTTAATTAATGTTAAATTTATTAAGTGAAATTTTAAATTTGAATTTATTAAAAAATAAAATTATGAAGTTATTAAAATTTTATTATAAACTAGGATTAGATACCCTATTATAAAAATTGTAAAATTAATATATTAGATTAGTAGTAGTTATTTTCTTAAAAATTAAAAAATTTGGCGGTATTTTAGTCTTTTCAGAGGAACCTGTTCTATAATTGATATTCCACGATTAAATGTACTTATTATAATGGTTTATATATCATCGTAGTTTGAATATTTTTTAAGGATTTTAATATTCAAAATTTATTATAATAAAAAAAATCAGATCAAGGTATAGCTTATAAATAAGAAGAAATGGGTTACAATAAATATATTTAAATGAATTGATAATTGTAAAATTTTTATGAAATTGGATTTGAAAGTAATATAATTAATTTTAATTATATGATTTAGGCTCTAAAATATGCACATATCGCCCGTCGCTTTCATATAAGATGAGATAAGTCGTAACAAAGTAGATGTACTGGAAAGTGTACCTAGAAATACAAATTAGAGCTTGATTAAAAGTATTTTATTTACATTAAAAAGTTAATTGTTAAATTCAATTTAATTTGAATTTAAGTTATTATATAAATTAATTATTTATAAAATATTATTAAATTTTAGTAACAAATAAAGAAAAAATTATTTATATTATAAAATAAAGTATAGTGATAGAATTATTAAATATAAAATTAAATATTTAAAAGAATAATTAATTTTTAGTACCTTGTGTATCAGGGTTGATTAAAATTATATTAATTAATTAATTTTCTCGAATTTAAAAGATTTAAAAAATTATATTTTTTATTGTAAAATAAATATTAAAAATAATTTTTTAGTAATGAAACGTTATTCGTTTTTAAATATATCTAGTTTTTTAAGAAATAAATTTAATTTATTAATTAATTTTTTATTTTATATTTTTAAATAAAATAAAAATTAATTAAAAATATTTTAAGGGATAAGCTTTAAAATATATTTATATAATTTTTTATAATTAATAAATAAAAGTAGAATTAAAAATTTTTATCATTTATAATTTGTTATAATTAATATTTTTTATTAAATTATTTTTATAATTTTTATATTATTTATTAAAATTATTAATTTAATTTTAAAATTAATGAAATAATGATTTAATTAGTATAATAAATTGTATATTTATATAAAAATTATAGGTTAATTTAAGGAATTCGGCAAAAATATTTTTCGCCTGTTTATTAAAAACATGTCTTTTTGTTTAAAATTTAAAGTCTAGCCTGCCCAATGATTATTTTAATGGCTGCGGTATTTTGACCGTACAAAGGTAGCATAATCAATAGTTTTTTAATTGAAAACTAGTATGAATGGCTGAACGAGAAAATTACTGTCTCAATTTAAATTAATTAGAATTTTATTTTTAAGTCAAAAAGCTTAAATATTATTAAAAGACGAGAAGACCCTATAGAGTTTTATATTTATAAATATTATTATAAAGAATTTTAAAATTATTAAATAAATATTTTATTGGGGTGATAAATAAATTTAGTAAACTTTATTTAATTTTTTACATTTATTTATGAAAAATTGATCCATTAATTATGATTAAAAGTTAAAATTACCTTAGGGATAACAGCGTAATTTTTTTAGAGAGTTCTTATCGATAAAAAAGGTTGCGACCTCGATGTTGGATTAAAATTAATTTTTGGTGTAGAAGCTAAAAATATTGAGTCTGTTCGACTTTTAATATTTTACATGATCTGAGTTTAAATCGGTGTGAGCCAGATTGGTTTCTATCTTTAATTATTTAAAATATTTCAGTACGAAAGGACCAAATATTTATAAAAGTTATTTAATTTTGAATATTATTATTATTTTGGCAGATTAGTGCATTAAATTTAGAATTTAATTATGTATTTTATACAAATAATACTTGATATTAAAAGATTTAATATTATCAATATTTAGAATAATTTTATTAATTATTTGTGTTTTAATTGGAGTGGCTTTTTTGACTTTATTAGAACGTAAAGTTTTAGGATATATTCAAATTCGTAAAGGTCCTAATAAAGTTAGTATTATAGGTATTGCTCAACCTTTTAGTGATGCAATTAAATTATTTACTAAAGAGTCAATTATTCCTTCTATATCTAATGTAGGTTTATTTTATTTATCTCCGATTTTTAGTTTATTTTTTTCATTAATTTTATGGATATGTATACCTTTTATTAGAATTTTATTTAATTTTAATTTAGGGGGTTTATTTATTTTGTGTGTGTCAAGTTTAAGAGTTTATAGAATTATAATTGCGGGATGATCTTCTAATTCTAATTATTCTTTATTAGGTAGTATACGAGCGGTAGCTCAAAGAATTTCTTATGAGGTAAGATTATCTTTAATTTTATTAAGATTTTTAATTATAATTTTAAGTTTAAATTTATATAATTTTATGTTTTATCAGAAATATATTTGATTTATTTTTTTATTTTTTCCTTTATGTTTTATGTGAATTGTTTCAGCTTTAGCTGAAACAAATCGAACTCCTTTTGATTTTGCTGAGGGGGAATCTGAATTAGTTTCAGGATTTAATGTTGAATATAGAAGAGGAGGATTTGCATTAATTTTTTTAGCTGAATATTCAAGAATTTTATTTATGAGAATATTATGTTGTATTTTATTTTTAGGCTGTGATATTTATTCTTTTATATTTTTTATAAAATTAGGATTTATAAGATTTTTATGAATTTGAGTTCGAGGAACGTTGCCTCGATTTCGTTATGATAAATTAATATATTTATGTTGGAAAAGGTTTTTACCTATTTCTTTAAATTATTTATTGTTTTTTTTTGGATTAAAGTATTATTTATTTACTTTAATTGTTTAATGGATAAAATTTAGTATTGATTAATAGAATAAATTTTAGTATATTATTAAAATTAAAAATTTTAATTTTAAGTTAATAAAATAAATATTTTATCTTATATTTTCAAAATATATGCTTATTCAAGCTCATTAACTAATTTTTAAAAATTAGATAGTCTCAGAAATAGTTTATAATAGGATTTAAAATATAAATAATAAAATAAATTAATGTTAATAATTGACCAATTAAAATATAAGGATCCTCTACTGGGCGAGCCCCAATTCAAGTTAATAAAAGAATAATTGCTAGCATATTTCAAAATAAAATTTTATTAATTGGGTAAAATTGATTACTTTGTATTTTTTTATTGTTAATAAAAGGCATAAATAATAAAATAGCAATTGATATTACTAATGCCACTACTCCCCCTAATTTATTAGGGATTGATCGTAAGATTGCATATGCGAATAAAAAGTATCATTCGGGTTGAATATGGATAGGAGTAATTAAAGGATTTGCGGGAATAAAATTATCCGGGTCCCCTAATAAATAGGGGTTTATTAAAGTTAAAATTATTAATATTGTAATTATTATTATAAATCCAAATAAATCTTTTATTCTAAAATAAGGATGGAATGGGATTTTATCAATATTTCTATTTGTTCCTAAAGGATTATTAGATCCTGTTTGATGAAGAAATAATAAATGAATTATTGTTAAAGCTGCAATAATAAAAGGTATTAAAAAATGAAGGGTAAAAAATCGAGTTAATGTGGCATTATCGACTGCGAATCCCCCCCATAATCATTGAACAATATTATTACCAATATAAGGAATAGCTGATAATAAATTAGTAATTACTGTAGCCCCTCAAAAAGATATTTGACCTCATGGTAAAACATACCCTAAAAAAGCTGTTGCTATTACAATAAATAAAATTAAAACTCCTATGATTCAAGTTGTAGATAAATTGTATGATCTATAATAAAGACCTCGTCCAATGTGTAAATAAATACAAATAAAAAAGAAAGAAGCTCCATTAGCGTGTAAAGTTCGAATAAGTCATCCGTAGTTTACATCTCGGCAGATGTGAATTACTCTGTTAAAAGCTGAATCGATATTAGCTGTATAATGTATGGCTAAAAATAATCCAGTAATGATTTGAATTATTAAACATAATCCTAATAAAGAACCGAAATTTCATCAAGATGAAATATTTGAAGGGGACGGTAAGTCAATTAATGAACTATTAATAATATTTATAGGAGTTTTAAAACGTAAAGGTGTTTTCATTAAAATTTTTGTCGTAAAGGTCCTATTTTAAAATTAGTAATTTTTACAATAGCAATTAATGTAATTAATAAATAAATAATTAATATAAATATGATAGTATTAGAAGGTATATTATAAAATTTTCTTAATGTATAATATTCAGAATTAATTATAATATATTTATTAAATCTAGTTAAATTATATAAAAAATTATCGGTAAGTATAAGTATAATTCTTAATAATATAAATAATATAATAAATAAAATTAAATTGGTATTAATTTTAAATTTTTCATTAGAAGCAATTCTTGTTATATAAATAAATAAAACTAGTATTCCTCCAATTATCACTAAAAATAAAATATAAGAAAATCAAAAATTAAAATTTAAAAATCCTGTAATTAAAGAAATCAAAATAACTTGAATTAATAATATTAATCCTATTGATAAAGGATGGGATATAAAAATAAATAATATAGAAAATAAATAATTTAATAATAATAAGTATATTAAAATGCAGAAGATAGTTTAAAAAATTTTAATTTTGGAGATTAAAGATAAGAAATTATTTTCTTTCTTCTGAAGTTTTAAAAGATAAATCTTATTTTTGATTTACAAGACCAATATTTTTATTAAATTATTAAAACTAATGTTAATATTATTTTCTATTTTTATATATTTAATTGGTATTTTAGTTTTTAGATTAAAACGTAAGCATTTATTATTAATTCTTTTAAGGTTAGAATTTATTATTTTATCATTATATTTTAATATATTTTTATACTTAAATTGTTTTATAAATGAGTATTATTTTTCAATAATTTTTTTAAGAATAAGAGTTTGTGAAGGTGCTTTAGGATTGTCATTATTAGTATCATTAATTCGATCTCACGGGAATGATTATTTTCAAAGATTTAATTTATTATGATAAAATTTTTTTTTATATTATTATTTATGATTCCTTTAAGATTGAAAAAAAATATATTTTGGTTAAATCAAGTTATATATTTTATAGTTATATTAATTTTTATTTTAAATTTTTCTTTTAATTATATATGAATAAATTTGAGGTATAGATTTGGCGTGGATTTACTATCTTATATTATAATTATTTTAACCATTTGAATTTGCTCTTTAATAATTATGGCAAGTGAAAAATTGTATAAAATAAATTATTATTATAATATATTTATATTAATTCTTTTAATTTTAATGATTTCTTTAATTTTAGCTTTTTCTTCTATAAATTTATTTATTTTTTATTTATTTTTTGAATTAAGTTTAATTCCTACTTTAATTTTAATTATTGGGTGGGGGTATCAACCTGAACGAATTCAGGCAGGGGTTTATTTATTATTTTATACTATATTTGCTTCTTTACCAATAATAATTTCTATTTTTTATTATTATGAAAATTTTAATTCTTTAGATTATTATTATTTTATTGATATGAATTATTTATTTATATATCTGAGAATAAATTTTGTTTTTTTAATTAAGATACCTATATATTTTGTTCATTTATGGTTGCCTAAAGCCCATGTTGAAGCTCCTGTATCAGGATCTATAATTTTAGCAGGAATTATGTTAAAATTAGGGGGGTATGGTTTTATGCGATTAATAAAAATATTTATATATATTGGTCAAAATATTAATTTTATATTTGTAATTATTTCAATAATGGGGGGTATAATTATTTCATTAATGTGTATTCGTCAAATTGATATTAAATCTTTAATTGCTTATTCTTCTGTCGCCCATATAGGATTAGTTTTAAGCGGAATTATAACTATAAATTATTGAGGAATAAGAGGGGCTTTTTTAATAATAATTGCCCATGGATTATGTTCTTCAGGATTATTTTGTTTAGCTAATATTAGATATGAGCGATTAAATAGTCGAAATTTATTTTTAAATAAAGGGTTAATTAATTTAATGCCATCAATATCAATATGATGGTTTTTATTTAGTGCTTGTAATATATCTGCCCCTCCATCATTAAATTTATTAGGGGAAATTATATTAATTAATAGAACTTTAATGTGAAGTATATGAAATATATTTAGATTGATATTTATATTATTTTTTAGTGCAGTTTACTCACTTTACTTGTATTCATTTTCTCAACATGGGAAATTGAGAGTGAGAATTCATAGGTTTTCTAATGGGTATATTCGTGAATTTTTGTTATTAATTCTTCATTGATTACCTTTAAATATATTAATTTTTAAAAGAGAATATTTTATTCAATGGGTTTAATTTAAATAGTTTATTTAAAAATATTAGTTTGTGGGGCTAAAGAAATAGTTAATTATTTTAAATAATTATGCCAATTTGTTTAATTTTTAGAGGGAGTTTTTTTTTTTTTAGATTAATTTTTTTTTTTTTTAGATTAAATTTAATAATTTTAGATTACAGAGTAATATTAGAATTTGAATTAATAAGATTAAATAGTTGTAGTATTTTAATGACTATTTTACTTGATTGAATATCTTTATTATTTATAAGATTTGTTTTGTTTATTTCTTCAATAGTAGTATTTTATAGTCAAGAATATATATTTGGGGATATTAATTTAAATCGGTTTATTATATTAGTGTTTATATTTGTATTATCTATAATATTATTAATTATTAGGCCAAATTTAATTAGAATTTTATTGGGATGAGATGGGTTAGGATTGGTTTCTTATTGTTTAGTTATTTATTATCAAAATACTAAATCTTATAATGCGGGGATATTAACAGCATTAACCAATCGTTTAGGAGATGTTGCATTATTAATTTCTATTGGGTGAATAATAAATTATGGTAGTTGAAATTATATTTATTATTTAGATTTTATGAAAGAAGATTATTTTATAAAAATTATTGTTTGTTTAGTTATTTTTGCAGCTTTTACTAAAAGAGCTCAAATTCCATTTTCTTCATGATTACCTGCAGCTATAGCTGCCCCTACACCCGTTTCTTCTTTAGTTCACTCTTCTACGTTGGTAACTGCAGGGGTTTATTTATTAATTCGATTTAATTTTGCTATAAATGAAAGAATAATATTTTTATTATTATTTTTTTCTAGAATAACAATATTTATAGCTGGATTAGGCGCAAATTTTGAATTTGATCTAAAAAAAATTATTGCTTTATCAACATTAAGTCAATTAGGGTTGATGATAAGTATCTTATTTTTAGGGGATTATAAATTAGCTTTTTTTCATTTATTAACTCATGCTTTATTTAAAGCTTTATTATTTATATGCGCGGGAAATATTATTCATAATATAAATAATTGTCAAGATATCCGGTATATAGGAAATTTAATTAACTTTATACCATTAACTTGTAGATTTTTTAATATTTCAAATATGGCATTATGTGGGATTCCTTTTTTGTCAGGATTTTATTCTAAAGATTTAATTTTAGAAGTTTTATCTATAAATTATATTAATTTATATATTTATTTAATATTTTTTATTTCTACAGGATTGACATGTTGTTACACAATTCGTTTAATATATTATAGTTTGATAAGAACTTTTAATTTTATTAGATTGGTGATATTAACTGAATCAAGAAAAATTATATTAAAAGGTATAATAGGATTAATTTTTTTAGTAATTATAGGGGGAAGCATTTTAAATTGATTAATTTTTTCAAATCCTTATATAATTTGTTTACCTTTTTATATAAAAATAATGACTTTATTTGTAATTTTATTTGGGGGATGGCTGGGTTATGAATTAAATAATTTTAAGTTAAATTATAAATTAAAATTTATGATATTATATAAAATATCATTATTTAGAAGTAATATATTTAATATGCCTTTTATTTTTACATTTGGCATTAATTTTTATCCGATTATTTTAGGTAATTTTTATTATAAAAAAATAGATCAAGGATGGTCAGAATATATAGGAAGACAAAATATTTTTTATAATTTTAAAATAATAAGAAAATTTGTTTCTATTTTATTAAATAATAATTTAAAAATTTATATAATTTTATTAAGATTTTGAATTATTATTTTAATAATTTTTTATTTAAATAGCTTATAAAGAGTATAATATTGAAGATATTAAGGAGATTTTTTAAATCTTTAAATATTTATAAAAAAAAATTTTTAATTTTACAATGAAAATGTAAAGTTTTTTTTAAACTATATAAATATAGAAATAATAATGGAATTTCACCACTAAAAATTTAAGTTAGAAGCTTAATTTTGAATTACTTATTTCTTTAATTGGAGATTTTCTCATTAATATTATTAACAGTAATATACCTCTATTTTGGTTTCAATTAAAATAAGGGTAAATAAATTACCTAAATTTTAGGTCGAAACTAAATACAAATTTTGTTTCTTATTAAGATAAATTGAATTTCAATACTTTTTAAATGCAAATTAAATGTTATAATTAACTATTATCCTTAAAAAGTTCAATTTAAAGCTCCTTGTGATCATTCATGATAAATTCCTATCAATAAAATTATTATAAAAAAAAATGTAATATATAAAAATCTTATTATATTAGAAATTTTTAAAATAAAAATTAAAGGAATTAATAAGGTAATTTCAATGTCAAAAATTAAAAAAATTACAGCAATTAAAAAAAAATGAATTGAAAAAGGTATTCGTGCAGATCTTTTAGGGTCAAACCCGCACTCAAATGGCCTAATTTTTTCTCGATCAGTAAATGTTTTTTTTGATAAAATTCTTGCCAATATTATGACAATTAGGCTGATTAAAAAAGTAATTATTATGCAAAAAAATAAAATTTTAATTATTTATATTAACTAAAGTTAAATTTTTTGATTGGAAGTCAAATATAATTTTTTATATTATATAAATAACTACCTCACCAATAAATAGAGATATATAAAAATAATCATACTACATCAACAAAATGTCAATATCAAGCTGCAGCTTCAAATCCAAAATGATGGATTGAGGAAAAATGGTTTTTTAAATGCCGAATGTAACAAATTAGTAAAAATGTTGTCCCAATAATAACATGAATACCATGGAATCCTGTTGCTATAAAAAATCTAGCCCCATAAATTGCATCGGCAATTGAAAATGATGCTTCTATATATTCATATGCTTGTAAAATAGTAAAATAAATCCCTAAGATTACAGTTAATAAAAGAGCTTGTTTTGTTTGATTATAATTGTTTTCTATTAATCTATGATGGGCTCAGGTTACAGTTAATCCTGAAGTTAATAAAATTAATGTATTTAATAATGGAATTTGAATAGGATTAAATGTTATAATTCCTTTTGGTGGCCACATTAATCCAATTTCTATAGTTGGGCTTAATCTTCTATGGAAAAATCCTCAAAAAAATCTTAAAAAAAAAAAAATTTCTGAAGTAATAAATAAAATTATACCCCAACGAAGACCAATAGTTACGTTGTATGTGTGTAGTCCTTGAAATGTCCCTTCACGAGAAATGTCACGTCATCATTGGTATATCACTAAAATTATTAAAGTTAAACCTAAGATTAATAAATTATTATTATAATAATGGAATCATTTAATTATTCCTATTATTATAATTATTGCTCTTAATGCCCCAGTTAAAGGTCAGGGGCTAATATCTACTAAGTGGAAAGGGTGGTTTTTATTTATTGACATTAATTTACTTCTCTAGAATATAATGTTCTTAAAATAGTAAAAACATAAGATTGAATAATAGCAACAGCCGATTCTAAAATTAATAATAATAATTGAGTAATAATTAAGATATTAATTATTATTAATGATAATATGGATCCAGTATTTCCTAATAAAGTTATTAGTAAATGGCCAGCAATTATGTTAGCAGATAACCGAATAGCTAATGTTCCTGGTCGAATAATATTTCTAATTGTTTCAATACATACTATAAAAGGTATTAAAATTGATGGTGTTCCTTGGGGAACTAAATGAGCTAATATATGAGTTGTATTATTAAATCAACCATAAATTATAAATCTTAGCCATAAAGGTAGGGCTAAAACTAATGTTAACACTAAATGTCTTGTTCTTGTAAAAATGTAAGGAAATAGACCTAAAAAATTATTAAATAAAATTATTGAAAATAAAGAGATAAAAATTAAAGTTGACCCTTTAATTTTATCTCCTAATAATACCTTAAATTCTTGGTGAAGAATTAAATTAATTTTAATTCAAAAGTAATTTATTCGTGATGGAATGAGTCAATATATTGAAGGAATAAATAATAGTCCTAATCAAGCTCTTAATCAATTTAAAGATAAGTTAAAATTAGTTGAAGGATCAAATGATGAAAATAAATTAGTTATCATTTTCAATTAGTTTTTAAATTTTTCTTAATTGTATTAAATTTAATATTTTTATATTTAAAAGAAAAATAATTTATAGAATTAAATAATATAAAAATTATTGTAAATATAAAAAATAATATAATTCAATTTAATGGGGCTATTTGAGGAATTAAAAAATATTATTATAAATAATTATTTTAGTTTGACAATCTAATGTTATTAAATTAACTAATTCTTTCATTAAGAATAGTTGTTAATTATTATAAAATGGTTTAAGAGACCAGTACTTACTTTCAGCCACTTAATGAGTTAATTATTTTAGAAATTCATTTAATGAAATAATTTGGTGAAATTCTTTCTAATACAATAGGTATAAATCTATGATTAGCCCCACAAATTTCTGAGCATTGCCCAAAAAATAAACCCGCTCGATTTATTAAAAAATTAATTTGATTTAAGCGCCCTGGCGTGGCATCAATTTTTACTCTTAAAGAAGGGATTGTTCATGAGTGAAGCACATCAGCTGCTGTTACTATTATTCGAATTTGAGAATTATATGGAAGAATAATACGATTATCAACATCTAATAATCGAAATATTTTTGATTTTATCTCATTTACTGGAATTATATATGAATCAAATTCAATTTGTTTAAAGTCTGAGTACTCATAAGATCAATATCATTGATGCCCAATGGACTTAATTGATACTAAAGGGTTATTAATTTCATCTAATAAATAAAGTAAATTTAATGAAGGTAAGGCAATAAAAATTAATGTAATGGCTGGGAGAATTGTTCAAATTAACTCAATTATTTGGCCTTCTAAAAGATAACGATAATTGAATTTATTAAAAAATAAAGAAGTTATTAAATAACTAACTAAAACTGTAATTATTAATAAAATTATTAATGTATGATCATGAAAGTAAATTAATTGTTCTATTAAAGGGGAGGCCCTGTCTTGGGTAGAAATAGAATATCAAGTTGCCATTTTTCTAAAAAAAGAAAAATCTTTATACATGATACTTAAATCCATTGCACTAGTCTGCCATATTAGAAATTAGATGATAATATAGGTAGTTCAGAATATCTGTGCTCAGCAGGAGGCATTAATTGTAATCATTCAATGGAAGTAATTATTTGCATGGAGGAGATTCTTTTTCGTATTAAAATAAATCTTTCTCAAATAATAAAAATAAAAATAAAAATAGCAATTAAAGAAATTATTGATCCAATAGAAGAAATAATATTTCAAGTAGTGTAAGCATCAGGGTAATCTGAATAACGACGGGGTATTCCTCTAAGACCTAAAAAATGTTGGGGAAAAAATGTTAAATTTACCCCTAAAAATATAATTAAGAATTGAATTTTTAAGTAATTATTATTTAGAGTTAATCCTGTGAATAATGGGAACCATTGAATAAATCCGGCTATAATAGCAAATACTGCCCCTATAGATAGGACATAATGGAAATGAGCGACTACATAATAAGTGTCATGTAAAATAATATCAATAGAAGAATTGGCTAAAATTACTCCTGTTAAACCCCCTACAGTAAATAAAAATACAAATCCTAAGGATCATAATATTGAGGGAGAATAAGAGATTTGTGTTCCATGAAGAGTAGCTAATCAGCTAAAAATTTTAATTCCTGTGGGAACAGCAATAATTATTGTTGCTGAAGTAAAATAAGCTCGTGTATCTACGTCTATTCCTACAGTAAATATATGGTGGGCTCATACAACAAATCCTAATAATCCGATAGCTATTATTGCATAAATTATTCCTAGGGTACCAAAAGTTTCCTTTTTTCCTCTTTCTTGCGAAATAATATGAGAAATTATACCAAATCCTGGTAAAATTAAAATATAAACTTCAGGATGGCCAAAAAATCAAAATAAATGTTGATAAAGAATTGGGTCACCCCCTCCTGCAGGGTCAAAAAAAGATGTATTTAAGTTTCGATCAGTTAAAAGTATTGTAATAGCTCCTGCTAAAACAGGCAATGAGAGAAGAAGAAGTAAAGCTGTAATAGCTACTGCTCATACAAATAAAGGTATTCGATCAAATGTTATTCCTGATGAACGTATGTTAATTACAGTAGTGATAAAATTAACAGCACCTAAAATTGAAGAAATCCCTGCTAAGTGAAGACTAAAAATAGCTAAATCTACTGATGCCCCCCCATGGGCAATATTTGATGATAATGGGGGGTATACAGTTCAACCTGTTCCAGCGCCATTTTCAACTATTCTTCTTAGCAATAATAAAGATAATGAAGGGGGTAATAATCAAAATCTTATATTATTTATTCGAGGAAAAGCTATATCCGGGGCACCCAGTATTAATGGGACTAATCAGTTTCCGAATCCCCCAATTATAATTGGTATTACTATGAAGAAAATTATAATGAATGCATGGGCGGTTACAATAACATTATAAATTTGATCATCTCCAATTAAAGTACCAGGATTTCCTAGTTCGGCTCGAATTAAGATTCTTAAAGATGTCCCAACTATGCCAGCTCAAGCACCAAAAATAAAATATAATGTACCAATATCTTTATGGTTTGTAGAAAATAATCACTTATTCAAATTAGATAGAATGGCTGAGATTAAGGCGATAAATTGTAAATTTATTCACGAAATTATTTTCTTTTATCAAGTCTTATATTCAAATTATGATTTTAAATTGCAAATTTAAAAGTGGAGAGATCCTAAGGCTTAAAGAAAGGACCTTTATAGATAGTTTTGAAGACTACAAGTTTAAAATTAACTTAAATCCTTTAGTAAAAATTAAAGATTAAAGTTGAAATAATTAGTCTATTTAGAGTTAAAAAATTAAATAATAGAATGTTAAATTGTTTTATATGAATTATTTTATAGAAATTAGTTTCGCTTATAATAATTATTAATGAAGAAAATGTGATTCGTATATAGAAATATAAAGTTAATAGTGTTATTATAAGTATTAATAATGTTAAAAATAATAAATTATTTTGAGTTAAAATATTAATTGTTAATCATTTAGGTAAAAATCCTAAGAAAGGAGGTAATCCTCCTAATGATAAAAAATTTATGATAAAAAAAATTTTTAAAATTTTATTTTGATTTAAAGATAAGAAAAGTTGTTTTATATAAAATACATTTAAATATTTAAAAATTAAAATAATATTGATTCTTGTAATAAAATAAATTATAAAGTAAATAATTCAAATGTTTTCTATAAAAAAGAAAGATCTAATTATTCATGCTATATGATTAATTGAAGAATAAGCTAGAATTTTTCGTAAACTAATTTGGTTTAATCCTATAATTCCTCTAATTAATATGGAAATTATAATAATAATTGAGAAAAAAATTATTATATTATTATTATACAACAATAAAACTATGGGCGTTAGTTTCTGTCATGTTAGTAATAATAAACAATTAAATCAATTTAAACCTTCTATAACTTCAGGGAATCAAAAATGGAATGGGGCAGTTCCTATTTTTGTTAGTAATGAAGTATTAAAAATTATGTTTAAATTGTTTTCTCAGGAATCTATAATTTTTGAAGATATTAAAATTACTGAAAATAATAAAATAGTAGAAGCTATAGCTTGAGTGATAAAATATTTAATAGTTCTTTCATTGTTCAATAAATTTTTAGAATTAACTATTAAAGGAATAATTGATAAAAGATTAATTTCTAATCCTAATCATATTCCTATTCAAGTATAGGAAGAAATGGAAATTAAGGATCCAATGCATAATGTTCTTAAAAATAATAATTTATATATATAAAAAATTAAAAAGAAAAGGATTATTACCTTTATATAAGGGGTATGAACCCTTTAGCTTATTTAGCTTATCTTTTTTTTATATTTTAGTATAAGATGTATATAAATTTTTGATATTTAAGGAAATAGTTTGATTCTATTAAATGTAATGAAGGTAATTTTTTTACATATTTTATTCTATCAAAATAACTCTATTTTTCAGACACTTCATTATAAACTTTTACTAAAAATTTTAGTTTTGTAAACATCAAATTTTAATTATTTATTAATAATTTATTAAATTAATTAATTTTGGTAAAAAAAAAAATTGAATTTGTCAGGAAATTCTAATGGAGGTATTTTTTTATAAAAAAAATATTTTAATTAAATATAAAAAAATTAAAAATGCTTTATTTTTATAATAATTTATATTAATTGAAGTAATTTTTTTTAAAAAAAATTTTTAAAAAAAAAAATGCACACGATTGAGCAAAAAATTTTAAAATTTAGGGGTTATTATTTAGATTTTCAATAAAAAGGGGGGGGGGTAAAAAGTGCATTTTTTTGCAGAATTTTTTTTTTTTTTTTTTGATACTAAAATTTATTCAGTTAAATTAAATTTAATATTTTTAAATAAAAAATATTAACAGGCTAAAAAAAAAAATTTTTTTATAAAAATTAACGTAATATATAGATATTAGTTTATATTTATTTATATATTAATAAATAATTATATATATATATTTATATATTAGTATATAGTTCTATTAGTAACTCAAATTAAATATATATATATAATATATTTGTATATAAAATTAAATGAATTTTGAAAGAGAGAAAGAAATTATTTGTTAATTAATATTTAATTAGGGGTATAATTATTTATATATTTATTAGTTAATAATATATATAAATATATATAATTATTTATAGTTTATAATATATAAATAATATATATATATATAATTAATTCTTATTTATTTATTATATATATATATATATATGTATACCTATTTATAGCTTTTTATATATAATATATATATTAATATATAATTATAA